TGAAAATGAAAGAAAAAGAAAAACTACTGTTTCAATTTCATCTATATCGTATATCGAATTTTAATATCAGAATAGTAGATATAGTCATGATGCAATAGGTTAGGTCCACTTACTTTTTCTTTTATTGATTCCTAATCTAATTTTTAGAATTGATTTGATTGGAATAGTGGAAAATAAGAAAATTTGGCGATTTAAGAGCCAATTTATCATTATTCATTATAATATACTAAACAAATGTTCAACTTTATAACTATATTTAAAACTATAATTAAATGTTTATAGTTTATAGTTATAATTAATATTATAGTTATAATTAATATTAATTTAATATAGCATTATTATGATAGTATTAATGTGGTATAAATCATTATAATGTTAATTTTTAAAAATTTCTAATTTTATTTTAGAATTAATTATAGAGTTTCTTACTTTTTTTATTACAAATATCAACAATATTTCTATTCCCTCTTCAAATAAGAATACTACCGCTGGGTTTTATGAAAAAAGGCCAAAGCCAAAGCCCCTTATCGGATTTGAACCGATGACTTACGCCTTACCATGGCGTTACTCTACCGCTGAGTTAAAAGGGCCCCTTTGATTCAATTCCTGAATGAGCCGCTATGCGGATAAGATAGATCTATGGAAATAGATTAGAAATCAAATTTCTATTCTATAAAGTAAATAAATAGATTCTATATATATATATATTATATATAAAGATATATAAAGTAAATAAATATATTATATTCTAATTTTTTATATTATATATTATATAATTATACTAAGTATATTTAAGACTAAGTATATTAAAGTATATTATAGTATATTAAAGTATATTATAAATTAATATATAAGTATATTATACTAAGTATAGGGTATAGGGAGTAGACTCATAGTAGTTCATTCATAAGTGAGAGATTTGATTTGATTTACCCAGTGAGGAAAGGCTAAACTAGTGAATATAGGTAAAAAGTGGTTTATTGATATTGAATTTGATAAATATCAATGTAATGAATTTTTCAAGGTCGAACCGAAACCTAATTGAATTGACCACCATCAGAACGAAATACATTTGATTGATACATGTATTTAGCAATTCAACATATATCCAAGATATTTCATCGAATCACTGATGAAAAGACTCTATTTGCCCCCCGAACCAAATTCTTAAAAAAAAAAATTAATAAATAATAAAATAATTAATTTAAATATAATTAATTTAAATAAAATAATTAATTTAATTTTAATATAAAATAATAATTAAATTAATAATAAATAGAAATAAATTAAATTAATAATAAATAGAAATATAGATTAATAAATAATTTTATTATAAATAATTTAATAAATAATTTTATTATAAAAAATTTTATTATAAATAATTTAATAAATAATAAATAATAGAAAAAAAATATATATATAATATAAATAAAATATAAATAAATATAATATATAATATAAATAAAATATAAATATAAATAAATATAATATAATAAATATATAATATAAATATAATATATTAATATAATAAAATATATTAATATATTCAAAATGCTCGATTGTCTTACTCGACAAAAGGTTCATTTATATACAATAATCGCATCGTAGCGGGTATAGTTTAGTGGTAAAAGTGTGATTCGTTGTATTAATTCTAATATCTAATAGTTAAGGGATCCCTCGGTCCATATTCCGATGAAAAACTTTATTTCTTAAAAAGATTTAATCCTTTACCTCTCAATGAAAAATTCAAGGAAAAATATACATTCTCGTGATTTGTATCCAAGAATCAATTAGAAATTGAAAAATTGGATTATGAAATTACGAAACATAATTTTTTTTAATTGGATCAATGCTTTCAATTGAATGAGTATGAGTAAGGGATCTATGGAAAAAGACAGAAAAGTTTATTTCTAATCGTAACTAAATCTTCAATTTTTTCTTTGTTTTGTATAGTCGAGATTGAAGCAAAATAAGCATTAAATGATGACTTTGGTTTACTATAGACATCGGCATCTTGTTTTAGCTCGGTGGAAACAAAATGCTTTTCCTAAGGATTCTCTCAAATAGAAATAGAGAACGAAGTAACTAGAAAGATTATTAAAAAAAACCCCACTCGTCCAGAGGGATCATCTAGAAAGCGTCTTGTTTTGAATCCATTAAGACAGAAAAGCTGACATAGATGTTATGACTCGAATTTTTTTCGCTTAAGTCTTAAAGCTGGAAATTTTTCCATATTCCATAAAGGAGCCGAATGAAATCAAAGTTTCATGTTCGGTTTTGAATTAGAGACGTTAAAGATGATGAATCAACGTCGACTATAACCCCTAGCCTTCCAAGCTAACGATGCGGGTTCGATTCCCGCTACCCGCTCTATATTCTTTAAAATCTATATTCTCTAAAAAATAGAAATAAAAAAAAAAAAATAGAAAAAATATTTATATATATAATATATATATAATTAGAATATATAAATATGTAGAATATAGAAATATGAATATGT